TTTGTCATCATCTAATTGTTTTTACATGGGTCCATTCAATGATGTAAAAGATCACAATGGAATAAAACAATCAATTAAAAAGGATCCTCTAATTCCAATTAGGAATTTGTTGGGCCCTTTAGGAACAGCCCTTCAAATTGCGAATTTTTATCCATCATTTGACCCCTTAATAACAATAACTCATAATCAGACCTCAGTAGCGGAATATTTACAACTTGAAAATTTAAAACAGACTTTTCAAGTACTTAAATATTATTTAATGGATGAAAATAGGAGAATTTATAATCTCGATTCACGCAGAAGCATCGTTTTGAATCCATTTAATTTGAATTGGTATTTTCCCCATGATAATTATTGTGATGAAACGTCCACAAAAATGAGTCTTGGGCAGTTTATTTCTGAACATGTATGTATAGCCAAAAACGGACCGCACTTAAAATCAGGTCAAGTTTTAATTGTTCAAGTTGACTCTGTAGTAATAAGATCGGCTAAGACTTTTTTGGCGACTCCGGGAGCAACTGTTCATGGGCATTATGGAGAAATCATTTACGAAGGAGATACATTAGTTACATTTCTATATGAAAAATCGAGATCTGGTGATATAACGCAGGGTCTTCCAAAGGTAGAACAAGTATTAGAAGTGCGTTCGATTGATTCAATATCGATGAGCCTAGAAAAGAGAGTTGAGGGTTGGAACAAACGTATAACAAGAATTCTTGGAATTCCTTGGAGCTTCTTGATTGGTGCTGAGTTAACTATAGTGCAAAGTCGTATCTCTTTAGTTAATAAGATCCAAAAGGTTTATCGATCCCAGGGGGTACAGATCCATAATAGGCATATAGAAATTATTGTGCGTCAAATAACATCAAAAGTGTTGATTTCGGAAGATGGAATGTCTAATGTTTTTTTACCCGGGGAACTGATTGGATTGTTGCGAGCGGAACGAACGGGACGCGCTTTAGAAGAAGGGATCCATTATCGAGCCGTTTTATTGGGAATAACGAGAGCATCTCTGAATACTCAAAGTTTTATATCCGAAGCAAGTTTTCAAGAAACTGCTCGAGTTTTAGCCAAAGCCGCTCTCTGGGGTCGTATCGATTGGTTGAAAGGCTTGAAAGAGAACGTTGTTCTAGGGGGTATGATACCTGCGGGTACCGGATTTAAAGGATTAGTGCACCGTTCAAGGCAGCACAGCAACAGTCTTTTGGAAACAAAAAAAAAGAAATTATTCGGGGGGGAAATGAGAAATATTTTCTTCCACCACAGAGAATTATTTGACTCTTGCATTTCAAAGAAGGTACATGATACATCAGAACGCTCTTTTATATAGGATTTAATGATTCTTCATTTTAATGATTCTTAAGATAAAATAAGACTAACGGATTTATCCTCTTCATTATTTGTTTTTATTGTAGACATTTGATTTATTAATAGTAATAAAGGGAATAACGAATAGAAAGTAATAGCTTGGCTCGTGCATAAACGACCAATCCTCCGGTAGAAGAGAAGGTTCCATCGGAACAATTTTTTATTTCAACTCGTCTCTTTTTTTTTTTTTAAAGAGAGGAAGTGTGAGGAGAAATGGCAAGAAGATATTGGAACATAAATTTGGAAGAGATGTTGGAAGCAGGAGTTCATTTCGGTCATGGTACTAGGAAATGGAATCCTAGAATGGCGCCTTATATCTCTGCAAAGCGTAAAGGTATTCATATTATAAATCTGACAAGAACTGCTCGTTTTTTATCAGAAGCTTGTGATTTGGTTTTTGATGCAGCAAGTAGGGGAAAACAATTTTTAATTGTTGGTACAAAAAATAAAGCAGCCGATTCAGTGGTGCGAGCTGCTATAAGGGCTCGGTGTCATTATGTTAATAAAAAATGGCTCGGTGGTATGTTAACAAATTGGTCCAATACAGAAACGAGGCTTCATAAGTTCAGGGACTTGAGAACGGAACAAAAGACAGGGAGACTCAATCGTCTTCCGAAAAGAGATGCAGCTATGTTGAAGAGACAATTATCTCGCTTGCAAACATATCTGGGCGGGATTCAATATATGACGAGATTACCTGATATTGTAATCATCGTTGATCAGCAAGAAGAATATACTGCCCTTCGAGAATGTATCACTTTGGGAATTCCAACAATTTGTTTAATCGATACAAATTGTGATCCTGATCTTGCAGATCTTTCGATTCCAGCAAACGATGATGCTATAGCTTCAATTCGATTAATTCTTAACAAATTAGTATTCGCAATTTGTGAGGGTCGTTCTAGCTATATACGAAATCCTTGATTAATAATTAATAATAAGCTAAATAAATTTTTGGAACTCCATAGATTCATGGGGTCGGTTACTATTTCTGAATCGTACAAAAGAGATAAAAATGTGGATATTCTGTGATTCGTTTTTTGATATAATACCAAATATATAATTCGAAATATATAATTCGAGTAGGCAAGTCCAAAAAGAAAGAGTTGAATCAAAATAATTCCTTTTTAAATTTTAAGTCAAGCTCTATTTCTGTCAGAGAGTAATATGAATATTATATCATGTTCTATCAACACACTAAATGGATTATACGATATCTCTGGTGTGGAAGTCGGCCAACATTTATATTGGCAAATCGGAGGTTTCCAAGTCCATGCCCAAGTCCTTATTACTTCTTGGGTTGTAATTGCTATCTTATTAGGTTCCGCCGTTATCGCAGTTCGGAATCCACAAACCATTCCAACCGACGGTCAAAATTTATTCGAATATGTTCTTGAATTCATTCGAGACGTGAGCAAAACTCAGATTGGAGAAGAATATGGTCCGTGGGTTCCCTTTATTGGAACTCTGTTTCTCTTTATTTTTGTTTCGAACTGGTCAGGTGCTCTTTTACCTTGGAAAATCATACAATTACCGCATGGGGAGTTAGCCGCACCCACGAATGATATAAATACTACCGTTGCTTTAGCTTTACTCACGTCAGTAGCATATTTCTATGCGGGTCTTTCCAAAAAAGGATTGGGGTATTTCAGTAAATACATTCAACCAACTCCAATTCTTTTACCTATCAACATTTTAGAAGATTTCACAAAACCCTTATCGCTTAGTTTTCGACTTTTTGGGAATATATTAGCCGATGAATTAGTTGTTGTTGTTCTTGTTTCTTTAGTACCTTTAGTAGTTCCTATACCTGTCATGTTCCTTGGATTATTTACAAGTGGGATTCAAGCTCTTATTTTTGCAACTTTAGCTGCGTCTTATATAGGCGAATCCATGGAGGGGCATCATTGACTAGTTTGTTTTTGAAAAAGGACAAGTATCATCTTTTTTTTTTTAGCTTAGCGAAACGCAATGTATGTGCAACTCTAGATAATCCACTTAGGGGATAGAAATAGACAAGTCTTAGGTAATGAATTGGAATAAAAAAAAAGAAAGAGATCGAAAAGATCTTTTTCTTAAAATTCCAAGTTCACCATTTCTTTATTTTATTTATATCATAGTATGATTGTATCACTAACTATTTCTTTATTTTATTTTGCTGTGAGGAACGTATCATGAATAATCCACTGATTTCTGCCGCTTCCGTTATTGCTGCTGGGTTGGCTATTGGACTTGCTTCTATCGGACCTGGAGTTGGTCAAGGTACTGCTGCGGGCCGCGCTCTAGAAAGTATCGCGAGACAACCCCAGGCGGATGGAAAACTACGAGGTGTTTTATTGCTTAGTTTGGCTTTTATGGAAGCTTTAACAATTTATGGGCTGGTTATCGCATTGGTACTTTTATTTGCGAATCCTTTTGTTTAATCCTATAAATAGGAGATTGTTTTCTTAATTTTTTCTTAGAATTCGGGCTTACTCCTTTCTTTTTTTACGCCGTTGTTGGGATAATAACCTAAAGGGAAGGATTAATTTGAGGATGAGGAATTAGCCCATTGACTCGTTTTCTTCCTTCCCTTTCTTAGTCCAAGGGACCCTCTTTTTAAGGAATGTTGCAGCAAATGGGGTCTTTCGCTATTGATCGATCCCTAATTCTTTTCATTCTAATAAGTATCATTATTATTGGGAATTTGAAATTGAAAAATAAAAAATACATTTCTATCTAGATAGAAATGTATTTTTTACTCTCATAGGTAAAGTCAAATTTTTTATTATAAAAAAAGAATAAAAAAAGATTTATAATATTTTTTATAAATCCAATTTAAGAAAAAACTTTATAATAAAGAATTTAAATAAATAATAAATAAATAAATAAATCGGAAATCTAGAGAATTTAGAATTAGAAAACTATAAAAAATATATATAAAATGGAATCTATAGAATAATAGAATTAATAGAATCAATGGAAAAGGGGTGAAAATGATACAAAAAAAAAGAAAAAAGTTCGTTTTTTTAAAATAGGAGATCATATGAAAAATGTAACCGATTCTTTCGTTTCTTTGGTTCACTGGCCCCCCGCCGGGAGTTTCGGGTTTAATACCGATATTTTTGCAACAAATCTAATAAATCTAAGTGTAGTACTTGGTGTATTGATCTTTTTTGGAAAGGGGGTCTTAAGTGATTTATTAGATAATCGAAAAAAGGGGATCCTGGATACTATTCGAAATTCAGAAGAACTACGCGAGGGAGCCATTGAGCAACTCGAAAAAGCCCGAGCTCGCTTACAGAAAGTGGAAACGGAGGCGGATCAGTATCGAACGAATGGGTACTCTGAGATAGAACAAAAAAAAGAAAATTTGATTAATTCAACTTATAAGATTTTGGAACAATTAGAAAAGAACAAAAACGAAACCATTCAGTTTGAACAACAAAGAGCGATTAATCAAGTCCGACAACAGGTTTTCCAACAAGCTTTACAACGAGCTCTAGGAGCTCTGAATAGTTGTTTGGACACCGAGTTACATTTACGTACCATTAGCGCTAATATTGGCTTGTTTGGGGTGATGAAAGAAATAATTGATTAGTCCTTTTTTTACCTTTTCTATAGGCATTATTTTTTGCTTCCAAACCAAAAAC